TGTTATTGAATTGCGTGCGCATAAAGACCATAAAAAGAGTCTCGTTTTATGGTTCTTTCATATACGTTTTCTTTAATTGAATGAACGTTCTGATTCTCAAATTCTCAAAATACTTCAATTGGTACACGCAAGAAATAGGCTAATTCAGCAGCCTTTTGTTCAATTTCTCGTGGAGTCAAATTCTCATCAGTACGGGTCAAGGGAATGGACCCCTGGCCTCGGATGTCCATATAAAGAACACGACGAGCATAAATACCCTCTTTAACTTCTATTCTAACGGACTGAATATCTTTTATAAGGAATCGGAGGAATATGCGACGATTTTTTCCCGGAAATCCCCAACGAAAAATACAGACTACTCCTTCCTTTCTATCGAATCGATCATAACCACTACCTACATTCCAGGAAATTGTGCACCACAAATAAGAGCTGATAAAGAGACCCGCAATTCCGTAGAAAGACATCACGATTCCTTGTGGAAAAAAAATGATTTGCTGAGGCGGAAAAAAAGATAGCAAATTTCTACCAAGATAACTGGAAGTTCCAACTAATAAGAAGCCTAATGAACCTAAAAAAAGGATAAAGGCCCAGCAGAAATTACTTATTTTTCGAGACCCCGTTATAAGTTCTATCCATATATCGTCTGATCGCCAAGTCATACTTTACTCGATTGCATTTTATTGGAATTAAGATAATACCCCAGAGAAATTTGACTTTACTTTTTTGTTTCCGAAGTAACTCTCATCAACTAGCACTAGTTTGAGGTGAACTAGCACTAGTTTGATGTCAACCTTTAGGAGTAATTCATCAAATTGGTTAAATCTAAAATAATAACATACTCTTTATTTAATACGATTCCACTATACATATCGATATACATATAGATTCACCGACTACATTTCAGCCATCCAGAGATCCTGATCTATTTGAAAATTGCTAGAATTGATATATCCATATATCATGTTTCTGCGGGCATAAGAGTTTTTTCCTTTATGTTCGGCGGAAATCACATGTTATACTATATTCCAATAAATAGATATCCGTGTTATGATACAAGTCCACGTTTTCAAAAAAAAAATGGATGAGATTGGGTCCCGGTGGATCTAAACAATCTTGTTTTTTTGAACATGAAGAAATAAAGAAGCCATTGCAATTGCCGGAAAGACTAGGCCTACTAACGGCACAAAAATAGACGGAAGGTTCAAATTTGTCATAGAAGGGGTACCTCGATTTACTATTTGTATCTGTTATTATTATTATATAAATAAAGATATCTTGTAATAATTATAATTAAATTAAGAATTTGAATTCTAATTAGATAATATTTATTATTAATAGACAAGAATTTGAAATTCTTAGTATAGATCTAAGCATCTATATATCTAAATCTAACTGAGTACGTATAATAAGAATAAGTGCAAAGAATGTAGAACTGTAGAACTAAATAAATGGACTTAGTCATCTCCTACATGAGAAAGATATGTATGATAATAAACTTTATTTTTTTTCTTCATTTCTTTGTCTTTTGTTCTTATCTTCTAATTTTCTAAAAATAGATAAAGAGTTTTTTACCGATTATCGAAAGATTCGTTCGAATCCGACCCAACATGAATTTTTAGCTAAAATGGTTTTTCGGGAGATAGAGAAAGATACAAAACTCTATTATCTATATTGAAATTTCAAATTATATACCTAAGACAAGAAAAAATGCGTTTTATTTTCCGAATTTCACGAAAGGAAGAACTCACTCTTGGTGATGGTGATAACGGCTTCTCGATTCGTAATCAGGAATATAAATATAGGTCAAAAAAAGAGCTATACTCAACTTTAGTTTTAATTCTTTCTACAATTCGATCTTCGATCACCAAAGAAAAGGCCATTATTATCTTATTTACTTTGATTCCGATAAACTAACTACTTTTTGCTACAAACACAAAAAAAAATAATTGAACTTAGTGCTCTACTTTATTTTGCTTGACTTTTGATTCAAAGGAAAAAAGGCGTGGAGCTTAAATAACTCACTCAGAACGCTTTTTAAAAGATTACGTGGTACAATTAGGTCGAATAAACCCTTCTGGAATAAGTATTCAGCTGCTTGTGAACCTTCGGGTATTGTTTTATTCAATGTTTGTTCAATTACTCTTTTACCTGCAAATGCAATGTAGGCATTGGGTTCGGCAATAATGATATCCCCCAACATACCAAAACTAGCTGTCACTCCACCAGTTGTCGGAGATGTAAGGATTGATACATAAAATAATTTTTTATTAAATTGATAATCATATAAAGCAGACGAGATTTTAGCCATTTGCATCAAGCTCAAACTTCCTTCCTGCATGCGCGCCCCCCCAGAAGCACACACTATAATAAGAGGTAATTTTTGATTGGCAGCGTGTTCAATCAAACGGGTGATTTTCTCTCCGACTACGGATCCCATACTACCCCCCATAAACTGAAAATCCATAACCCCAATTGCTACGGGAATGCCGTTTAGTTGGCC